CTCCATTGTCAAATTCAGACCTAACCATTAATAGAGAAGCGATGGGAACGACGGAACCTATGAATACATAAGATTCTCTTGAACATGACTCCTAATGATTCATTGGGGGGATGGCGGAACAAACCAGGGACCTTTTCATTGACTCTGAAACGTCACCCAACAACTCAAAAAGTATTGAAAGAGTAAATATTCGCCCGCGAAAGTTGAATTTTATTGGATTGTTCGATTTTAGGACCGCCGATATGATAATACAATAAAAAGAAAGTAAACTAAATAGAAATTCCTTAGACTATACTATATATAAAGTGTAGAAAATACTTTTCAAATAAACTAGCTAAAATATTCAAGAATCCTACGGATTCAGTGTATTATTATATTATTTAGTATATTCTTCATTACTTACATACATATATCTGAATTTAATTAACTATTTGTCAATCTTTTCTTTTGATTCGCGAGGAGCTGGATGAGAAGAAACTCTCATGTCCAGTTCTGTAGTAGAGATGGAATTGCGAAACAACCATCAACTATAACCCCAAAAGAACCAGATTCCGTAAACAACATCGAGGAAGAATGAAGGGGATATCTTCTAGAGGTAATAGTATTTGCTTCGGTAGATATGCTCTTCAGGCACTTGAACCTACTTGGATCACATCTAGACAAATAGAAGCGGGGAGACGAGCAATGACACGAAATGTACGTCGTGGTGGAAAAATATGGGTACGTATATTTCCAGACAAACCCGTTACAGTAAGACCCGCAGAAACACGTATGGGATCGGGTAAAGGATCTCCCGAATATTGGGTAGCTGTCGTTAAACCGGGTAGAATACTTTATGAAATGGGGGGAGTAGCAGAAAATGTAGCCAGAAAAGCTATTCAAATAGCAGCATCAAAAATGCCTATACGAACTCAATTTATTCTTTCCCAATAACAATGTAAAATGAATGGCAAGAAGTCTTTCCTTTCTTTGGACTAACAAAAAACAATTGCGAGTTTCTTTTTTTGGACAAAAAATATTTCTTTTTTTTTTTTCTGCGCCCAGTTTGCATTTTAAAAATAGATTAAAAAATGATATGATTCAACCCCAGACCCTTTTGAATGTAGCGGACAACAGCGGGGCGCGAAAATTGATGTGTATTCGAATCATAGGAGCTAGTAATCGTCGATATGCTCATATTGGTGACATTATTGTTGCTGTGATCAAAGAAGCAGTACCAAATATGCCTCTAGAAAGATCCGAAGTGATCAGAGCTGTAATTGTACGTACTTGTAAAGAACTCAAACGTGATAACGGTATGATAATACGATATAATGACAATGCTGCAGTTGTAATTGATCAAGAAGGAAACCCTAAAGGAACGAGAATTTTTGGCGCGATTGCACGAGAATTGAGACAGTTAAATTTTACTAAAATAGTTTCATTAGCCCCCGAAGTATTATAAAATATTAGGTACTGTAAGAAGTTCTAATTAAGTTTACTTGAATGAAATAGATTAATTTATTTTTTAGTAGATTGTATCTCACGTATATACCTTTCCTTAAAACAAATAAAGAACATGTTTATTATATCCAACTTGTGAGAAACCACAAATTTTAGTTCATCATGGGTATAGACACTATTGCCGATATAATAACTTCTATACGAAATGCTGACATAAATAGAAAAGGAACTGTTCGAATAGTATCCACTAATATTACTGAAAACATTGTTAAAATACTTTTACAAGAAGGTTTTATACAAAACGTGAGGAAACATCGAGAAAAGAACAATTTTTTTTTGGTTTTAACCCTGAAACATAGACGAAATATTAAAGGGCGATATAGAACGGTTTTAAATTTAAAACGGATAAGTCGACTTGGTCTACGAATCTATTCTAACTACCAAGGCATTCCTAGAATTTTAGGTGGGATGGGGATTGTAATCCTTTCTACTTCTCAAGGTATAATGACAGACCGAGAGGCTCGCCGAGAACGAATCGGAGGAGAGATTTTGTGTTATATATGGTAATCCTTCTAATATCCCAATTAGATCCGAAACTTCTCTTTTGTGAAAAAACAAAAAATCCAAAGGACGGGTTGTCTAATATCACTCTTCCTCCATTAGTTGATATGTCAAGGAGGTTTTACCTGGAATGAAAGAACAAAAGTGGGTTCATGAAGGTTTAATTACTGAATCACTTCCCAATGGTATGTTCCGGGTTCGTTTAGATAATGAAGACTTAATTCTTGGTTATGTTTCAGGAAGGATACGGCGTAGTTTTATACGGATCCTACCAGGAGATAGAGTGAAAATTGAAGTAAGTCGTTATGATTCAACTAGAGGGCGTATAATTTATAGAATTCGCAATAAGGATTCGATCGATTAGATGGTTTTTTACCTTTCAAAATTCTTTTCGGGAGTATAGAATTCCAGATTGAAAATTTCAAGAAAACTTATTTTCTTCCAAGAATAAATACGTAATTAAGGTTAAGGTAAGGAATGAAAAATATGAAAATAA